GATCCCAACAACCAAAGAATTAGAAAAAACTCTATTGGAAGAAAAGAAATTAGTAAAAAAGTTCCTCGCTGGTCATACAACTCAATTACCGGTTTAGGACAAAAAAAGAAAAACAGGGGCGAAACTGTAGCAGGGGCATTTCGTTCAAGAAAGTTCAAACATGTAGTTATTTTTACTGATAACCAGCCAAAGCCAAATACCTCTACGTATATTAATACCAAATATACTAAGAGTCCTAAGCAAGCAAAGAAAGTGAATTTGACCCATTATTCACAACAATCGGATTTTCGTCGAGGTCTAATCAAAGGCTCCATGCGCGGACAAAGACGTAAAACTATTACTTGGGAACTGCTTCAAGCAAATGTGCATTCCCCGCTTTTTTTGGACAGGCTAGACAAACCTTTTTCTTTTGATATTTCCGAACTGATGAAAGTAATTTTTAAAAATTGGATGTGGAAACAAAAAGACCAAAAACTTTCTGATTCTAAAATTGAAAAGCAAAAAAAAATTGATAACCAAGAGGAGGACAAAAGAGAAAAATACAAAAGAAAAGAAAAAACAGAGATACCCATAGGAGAAATCTGGAATACATTTTTTTTTGCTCAAGTACTCAGAAGTTTTGTATTATTAACTCAATCAATTCTTAGAAAATATATTATATTACCTTCACTGATAATAGCTAAAAATATTGCTCGCATGCTATTATTTCAAATTCCCGAATGGTCCGAGGATTTAAAGGATTGGAATAGGGAAATGTATGTAAAATGCACCCATGATGGTGTTCAATTATCCGAACGAGAATTTCCGAAAAACTGGTTAACAGAGGGTATTCAGATAAAGATCCTATTTCCTTTTTGCCTGAAACCCTGGCACAAATCTAAGCTACAATTCCCTCATAAAGATGCAATGAAAAAAAAAAGGGGACAAAAAAACAACGATTTTTGTTTTTTAACAGTTTGGGGAATGGAAGCAGAATTGCCTTTTGGTCCTCCCCGAAAAAGACCTTCGTTTTTTAAACCCATTTTCAAAGAACTAAAAAAAAAAATTAGACAATTGAAAACAAAGTCTTTAAGAGTTTTAAAAGAAAGAACAAAAATTTTTCAACAAATCGCAAAAGAAACAAAAAGATGGGTCATCAAAAGACTCCTTTTACTAAAAGTAAAAGGAAGAGTAAAAGAACTTTCAAAAACAAACCAAATTCCATTATTTAGATTGCGAGAAATAGATGAATTCGGTGAAGATAAAGAAGATAAAAAAGATTTGATAATGAGTAATCAGATTATTCACAAATCGTCCATTCAAATTCGATCTATGAATTGGACAAATTTAGCACTGCCCGAAAAAAAAATAAAAGATCTGACTAATCGAACAAACATAATAAAAAAGAAAATAGAAAAAATTACAAAAGAAAAGAAAAAAAGACTGCTAACTTACGAAATAAATATTAGTTCGAACAAAACAAGTTATCGTCCTAAAATATTAGGAGCGTCCAAAAAGATTTGGCAAATATTAAAAAAAAGAAATACTCGATTAATCAGTAAATCATATTTTTTTATAAAATTTTTCATTGAAAGGATATACATAAAATTTTTTCTAGCTATTGTCAATATTCCAAGAATCAATGCAATTTTTTTTTTTGAATCACCAAAAAAAATCCAAATTATTGAGAAAAATATCCACAATAATGAAACAAATCAGGAAAGAATTAATAAAACAAGTAAAAACGGAATTCACTTTATTTCGACTATAAAAAAATCACTTTCTAAGGTTAGTAATAAGAATTCAAAGATTTCTTATGATTTCTCTTTTTTCTCACAATCACAAGCGTATGTATTTTACAAATTATCACAAACCCAACTTATTCACTTTTATAATTTAAGATTTGTCTTTCAATATGACGGAACATCCCTTTTTCTTAAGAAGGAAATAAAAGATTATTTTAAAAAACAAGGAATATTTCATTACCAATTAAGACATGAATCTTTTTGGAATTTTGAAATGAATCCATGGAAAAACTGGTTAAAGGGGCATTATCAATATCAATCCGATTTATCTCGGATAAGATGGCCTATATTAGTACCACAAAAATGGCGAAATAGAGCCAATCAACACAGTATGGCTCAAAAGAAAGATTTAAACAAAAAGGATTCATATGAAAAAAATAGATTAACTCATTCCGACAAACAAATTTTTTTTGAAGCGAATCCATTACAGAATCAAAAAGATAATTTTAAAAAACACTATAGATACGATCTTTTATCATATAAATCTATTAATTATGAAGATAAGAAAGACTCGTATATTCATAAATCATTATTCCAAGTAAATAATAAAGAAGAAATCTTTTCTAATTCCAACATAAGGGAAGGCAAATTATTTGATATGTTGGGAGGTATCCCTATTAATAATTATCTAGAAGAAGATGATATTATGGATACGGATAAATTTTCGGATAGAAAATATTTTGATTGGAGAATTCTCGATTTTTGTCTTAGAAATAAGGTTGATATTGAAGTCTGGGTTGATATTGGTACCAACAGGAATCAAAATACTAAGATTGGGGCTGATAAGTATCAAATAATTGATGAAATTAATAAGAAAGTTCTTTTTTATCTTACAATTCATGAAGATGAAGAAATTAAACCATCCAATCAAAAAAAGTTCTTTTTTGATTGGATGGGAATGAATGAAGCAATACTAAGTTGTCCTATATCAAATCTGGAGCTTTGGTTCTTCCGAGAATTAGTGCTATTTTTTAATGCATATAAAAAAAAACCGTGGATCATACCAATCAAATTACTTCTTTTCAGTTTTAATGGAACTGAAAATGGGAATAAAAAAATAACTCGAAAGAAAAAGGAAGATCTTTTTATATCATCGAATCAAAAAAACTCTCTTGAATTTTACAATAGAAGTAAAGAAGAAAAAGAACCCCCAGACCAAGGGAATCCTCGATCAGATGCACAAAACCAAGTAAGTCTTGGGTCAGTTCTCTCAAACCAAGAAAAAGATGTTGAAGCAAATTCTTCGGGATCAGACATCAAAAAACGTAGAACGAAAAAACAATACAAGAACAACACAGAAGCAGAACTTTATTTCTTCCTAAAAAAGTATTTGCATTTTCAGTTGAGATGGGATTCTTTTTTAAATCAAAGAATAATAAATAATATCAAGATCTATTGTCTCCTGCTTCGACTGATAAATCCAAGAGAAATTGCTATATCCTCTATTCAAGGGGGAGAAATGGGTCTGGATATTTTGATGATTCATAAGGATTTCACTCTTACAGAATTGGTGAAAGGGGGAATATTTATTATCGAACCGCTTCGTCTGTCTGTAAAAAACGACGGACAGTTTTTTATATATCAAATCGTAGGTATTTCATTGGTTCATAAGAATAAGCGCAAAATTACTAAAAGATACCGAGAAAAAAGCTATGTTCATAAAAAAAAAAATTATGAATCCATTGCAAGACATCAAAGAATGACTGGAAATAGAGACAAAAAGAATTATGATTTGCTTGTTCCTGAAAATATTTTATTCCCTAACCGTCGTAGAGAATTGAGAACTCTGATTTGTTTCAATTGGAAGAATCCAAATGGTATTCAGAGAAATTCCGTATTTTGTAATAACGTAAAAAAAGGGGGTCACGTTTTTGATAAAAGCAAAGATCTTGCTAGAGAGAAAAAGAAACTAATTAAATTAAAGTTCTTTCTTTGGCCCAATTATCGATTAGAAGATTTAGTTTGTATGAATCGCTATTGGTTTAATACCAATAATGGCAGTCGTTTCAGTATGATAAGGATACATATGTATCCACGATTGCAAATTTGTTACTAGTACGTTTTTCTTATCCATCGCGTACCATACGTACCATACCCGGGTATATGAAAACAAAGAGATGGACACATGCCTTGTCTTACATTCCATTATGATACAGGATACCACTTTAAGGACATACGGATTGGTTAGATCTATAAATGAATTAACATAATTTTTTTTTAGGTCTCGCTTTTTCTCTTTTGAAGAAATATACCATCCTTTTTTATCCCTAATCAAATTGAAAATGGGATTGATTGTTGATTGATTTTATCGGAAGTGCATAACGGCTTTAAGATGATTGTGTATATTCAATTCAAATGACTAACATTATTATTACTGATCAGTAAATTTCATATTAAAAGAAAGGGAAAAGAGGATTTCGTTTTATGGTAAAAAATTCATTTATCTCAGTTACTTTTCAAGAAAAAAAAAAAGAAAACAGCGGGTCTGTTGAATTTCAAGTATTAAGTTTCACTAATAAGATACAAAGACTTACTTCCCATTTGGAATTGCACAGAAAAGACTATTTATCTCAGAGGGGTTTACGGAAAGTTCTGGAAAAACGCCAACGGCTACTTTCTTATTTGTCAAAGAAAAATAGAGTACGTTATAAAGAATTAATTAGTCAGTTGAATATCCGGGAGTCAAAAAATCGTTAATTTGAAAAAAAGAATTTTGAATTATTTGATTTATTAGATTTTGAATCTTGATAACTTCTTTTTGTTTTCAACAATTCATGTAAGAATGAATCGAGGAAAAACCTATGAGTATACTAGCTACAGGAAAAGACCTTATGAGAGTAAATATGGGACCTCACCACCCATCAATGCATGGTGTTCTTCGTCTCATCGTTACTCTCGATGGCGAAGATGTTATTGACTGTGAACCAATATTGGGTTATTTACACAGAGGGATGGAAAAAATTGCGGAAAACCGAACAATTATACAATATCTGCCTTATGTAACACGTTGGGATTATTTAGCTACTATGTTCACAGAAGCAATAACTGTAAATGGACCAGAACAGTTGGGAAATATTCAAGTACCTAAAAGGGCCAGCTATATCAGAGTAATTATGTTGGAGTTGAGTCGTATAGCCTCTCATCTGTTATGGCTCGGCCCTTTTATGGCAGATATTGGTGCACAGACCCCCTTCTTCTATATTTTCAGAGAAAGAGAATTAGTATATGATCTATTCGAAGCTGCCACCGGTATGAGAATGATGCATAATTTTTTTCGTATCGGGGGGATAGCGGCCGATTTACCCCATGGCTGGATAGAGAAATGTTTGGATTTCTGTGATTATTTTTTAACGGGGGTTGTTGAATATCAAAAACTTATTACACGAAACCCTGTCTTTTTAGAACGAGTTGAAGGAGTAGGCATTTTTGGTGGAGAAGAAGCAATAAATTGGGGTTTATCAGGACCAATGCTACGAGCGTCTGGAATAGAATGGGATCTTCGTAAAGTGGATCATTATGAGTGTTACGACGAATTTGATTGGGAAGTCCAGTGGCAAAAAGAAGGAGATTCATTAGCTCGTTATTTAGTCCGAATCGGTGAAATGACAGAATCCGTAAAAATTATTCAACAGGCTTTGGAAGGAATTCCGGGGGGGCCCTATGAGAATTTAGAAATCCGATGCTTTACTAGAGAAAGCGATCCAGAATGGAATGATTTTGAAGATCGATTCATTAGTAAAAAACCTTCTCCTACTTTTGAATTACCGAAACAAGAACTTTATGTGAGAGTCGAAGCCCCAAAAGGAGAATTGGGAATTTTTCTGATAGGAGATCAAAGTAGTTTTCCTTGGCGGTGGAAAATTCGCCCACCGGGTTTTATCAATTTGCAAATTCTTCCTCAGTTAGTTAAAAGAATGAAATTGGCGGATATTATGACGATACTAGGTAGTATAGATATCATTATGGGAGAAGTTGATCGTTGAAATGATAGTTGATACAACAGAAGTACAAGATATTAATTCTTTTTCCCGATTGGAATCCTTAAAAGAGCTCTATGGGACCATACGGGTGTTTGCCCCTATTTTGACTCTTGTATTAGGAATCACAATAGGTGTACTAGTAATTGTGTGGTTAGAAAGAGAAATATCTGCAGGAATACAACAACGTATTGGCCCTGAATACGCCAGCCCTTTCGGAATTCTTCAAGCTTTAGCAGATGGAACAAAACTACTTTTCAAAGAGAATCTTCTTCCAGCTAGAGGAAATACTCGTTTCTTTAGTATTGGACCGTCTATAGCAGTCATATCAATTCTACTAAGTTATTCAGTAATTCCTTTTAGTTATCACCTTGTTTTAGCTGATCTCAATATTGGTATTTTTTTATGGATTGCCGTTTCAAGTATTGCTCCTATTGGACTTCTTATGTCAGGATATGCATCAAATAATAAATATTCGTTTTTAGGTGGTCTGCGAGCTGCAGCTCAATCGATTAGTTATGAAATACCATTAACTTTATGTGTTTTATCAATATCTCTACGTGCGATTCGCTAAAATATAAGCTTTCCTTCTAGAAAAAAAAAAGAAATTGAATGGATATCCGCATTTTTTTTTTTTATTCATTTATTTATTCTTTAGGTTAATAAAAAAATTAGATAGTTATATATGAGTGAAAGAAAACAACTTCTAAATTCGCAGTAAAAGCAGATTGAGTCTCATTTCCTATGTACAAGAGTTAAGTGAAAGGAAACAAAAGTGGAAGATGCCCTTTACCCCAAGATTAGTTGATTGGTCATCCTAGCTTGAAGCGGGCTCAAAAGTCAACCGTATGGAGTTTTCACTATATGTTTGAATGTATTACAATACATATATTAACGAACGGGGGATTGAAAAAAAAAAATGGGTGGATAATAAGGAACACTAAAATACACACAAAGAATTAGTAATGGAGATTATGTAAATTAACGAAAAAGATACGTCTGCATAACATAAAAAGAATACTAATTGGGGCTTTAAGTTGGTAGAAATGATCAGGCAGTACTCCCCACAATTCCGATTCAGAGTATGCTCCTATCCCCCAATTAAAGAAATTACTATCAGGAACGAAAAAATCCCTTACTTTTTTGAGGCCCCCTTTTTCTCAGAAAGAAGAAGAGGAACAAAAAAAATAGAAAAAAAAAAAGAAAATTACAATAAAAAGAAAAGCGCTTTTTTTCTTATTTCTTTCCTATCTTCATAGAAAGAAAAATTGTGTCATGATTCATGAACTAATGGAATGTCTAATTCTTTTTTTTTCGTAATCGAAAAAAAAAATGATGGCTCGAAATATCAATAGATATTTCTACAAAGAGTATTTTATTGAAGGATTTATTAAGTTATTACTCACCCAAAAAAAGTTGAAGGATGAGATCAATTCAGAAATGCTTTTTGATTTATTCTTATAGCAGACAGAATTCCATTGGTATAATTGGGGACCTTCCACGAGTCTATCTATGCTATAACCATATCAAGATAACGAATACTTGCCCGGTCCTTACATTTATTTGTGGCCCTGAGGAGCCGTATGAGGTGAAAATCTCATGTACGGTTTTGTAATAGCGATGGGAACAGTAATGTTATCACCGACTATGATTATCTAATAGTTCAAGTACAGTTGATATAGTCGGGGCGCAATCAAAATATGGTTTTTGGGGGTGGAATTTGTGGCGTCAACCTATAGGGTTTATCGTTTTTCTAATTTCTTCCCTAGCAGAATGCGAAAGATTACCTTTTGATTTACCAGAAGCAGAAGAAGAATTAGTAGCAGGCTATCAAACCGAATATTCGGGGATCAAATTTGGTTTATTTTACGTTGCTTCCTATCTAAATTTATTAGTTTCCTCATTATTTGTAACAGTTCTTTACTTGGGCGGTTGGAATCTTTCACTTCCGTACATATTTGTTCCTGAGTTATTTGAAATAAATAAAGCGGATGGAATCTTTGGAACGACAATTGGTATCCTTATTACATTAGCTAAAACTTATTTGTTCTTGTTCATTTCTATCACAACAAGATGGACTTTACCTAGACTAAGAATGGACCAATTATTAAATCTTGGCTGGAAATTTCTTTTACCTATTTCTCTCGGTAATCTATTATTAACAACCTCTTCCCAACTCCTTTCACTGTAAACAAAAAAAAAGGGATACTATATTCACGGCTTACCTCAAACAAGAGAAAGAAAAAATTTATTCCTAAATATTCCCCATATGTTCCCTATGGTAACTGGGTTCAGGAATTATGGTCAACAAACAGTACGAGCTGCAAGGTACATTGGTCAAAGTTTCATGATTACCTTATCCCAAGCAAATCGTTTCCCTGTAACTATTCAATATCCTTATGAAAAATTAATAACATCGGAGCGTTTCCGCGGTCGAATCCATTTTGAATTTGATAAATGTATTGCTTGTGAAGTATGTGTTCGTGTATGTCCTATAGATCTACCTGTTGTTGATTGGAAATTGGAAACTGATATTCGAAAGAAACGATTGCTTAATTACAGTATTGATTTCGGAATTTGTATTTTTTGTGGTAACTGCGTTGAGTATTGTCCAACAAATTGTTTATCAATGACTGAAGAATATGAACTTGCTACTTACGACCGTCACGAATTGAATTACAATCAAATTGCTTTAGGTCGTTTACCAATGTCAGTAATTGACGATTTTACAATTCGAACAGTTTTGAATTCGTCTCAAAGAAAAAACGGGTAAATCCCTTTATTATTGGAAATTACTAGGGTTCCGTGTTGGTATAAAGGAATAAGGTCTTTCTCTTTGTTTGGTACAAATCCCAACTATAGATTGGATTATGAGAAGTACAAATTAATTTGTATTGAAAGTCTGTTAATATATCCACAATTTTTTTTCGAAATATAGACTTTCAATTTCCAACTGCCATTTCCAATAAAGAAAAGAACAAAATTGATTGTACCCACATCAATTCACACCTATTAGATTTGAATTCAATTCAATCGGGAATGCCTCATAAAAAAAAATTGCCTGGTCGGTTCAATAAGGTCATGAAAAAACATTTCGATTTATTTATCTCTTATTTTAATATAATGGATTTGGCTGGACCAATACATGATTTTCTTTTAGTTTTTCTAGGATCGGGTCTTATATTAGGAGGTCTGGGAGTGGTATTACTTACCAACCCGATTTATTCTGCCTTTTCATTGGGATTCGTTCTTATTTGTATATCCTTATTCTATATTCTATCAAATTCTCCTTTTGTAGCTGCTGCACAGCTCCTTATTTATGTAGGAGCTGTAAATGTTTTAATCATATTTGCTGTAATGTTCATGAATGGTTCAGACTATTCCAACAATTTTCATTTGAATCTTTGGACTATTGGGGATGGAGTTACTTCTCTGGTTTGTACAAGTATTTTTTTGTCCTTACTCACTACTATTCTAGATACGTCGTGGTACGGGATTATTTGGACTACACGATCCAACCATATTATAGAGCAAGATTTGATAAGTAATAGTCAACAAATTGGAATTCATTTATCAACCGACTTTTTTCTTCCATTTGAACTCATTTCGATAATTCTTTTAGTTGCTTTGATAGGTGCAATTGCCGTAGCTCGTCAGTAAAAAATCTTTATAACTAGCAACAGCAATCCAAATTCAACTTTTCTGTGTTATCACATCTATTTGCCTTCAATTCGATTTGAATACCGTTTCATGTATAAATCAAATAGAAGTTTATCGATTCGATCTATTAGCAATATATTCTTTTGTTCTATACTTGTTAGATTATAAGCAATCAAATCACTTGACTTATTGTTCATATTGAAATGAATCGAAATTGGTACGGAGTTGGTCAATGATGCTCGAGCATGTACTTATTTTGAGTGCTTATTTATTTTCTATTGGTATCTATGGATTGATCACGAGCCGAAATATTGTCCGGGCCCTAATGTGTCTTGAACTTATACTAAATGCGGTTAATATAAATTTTGTAACATTTTCCGATTTTTTTGATAGTAGACAATTAAAAGGAGATATTTTCTCAATTTTTGTTATAGCTATTGCAGCCGCTGAAGCAGCTATCGGATCAGCTATTGTTTCGTCAATTTATCGTAACAGAAAATCGATTCGTATCAATCAATCGACTTTGTTGAATAAATAAAATACTATTTCATAGTATTTCAAAATCAGAATATTCATAAATTCGAATTAGCATCTATAATACGTCCTAACCTCGATCATATTGGCGAAAACGTAAAAAATCAAAGTATCTTTGTTCCCTCTTATCAGTTGATCCAGAAATGGATTGGTTCCAAAATTCTGGTAAATTGTTGATTGATCTGGTGTTTCAATATATGATTCATTTCCAAAATTACTAGATCCAAATTTATGAATTCAGAAATTGATAGATTCAATGTCACATTCAGTAAAGATTTATGATACATGTATAGGGTGTACTCAATGTGTCCGAGCATGTCCCACGGATGTATTAGAAATGATACCTTGGGACGGATGTAAAGCTAAACAAATTGCTTCTGCTCCAAGAACGGAGGATTGTGTTGGTTGTAAGAGATGTGAATCCGCCTGTCCAACGGATTTCTTGAGTGTTCGAGTTTATTTATGGCATGAAACAACTCGAAGCATGGGTCTAGCTTATTGATATTGATACGTTCCCCAAAACCCCACTTGAATCTATTTTGAATACATTTTTTTTACTTACTGATTACCGACAAAAACCCGTACTCGAAAAATAAAAAAAAAAAATGGAAGAATATATATTCTATTTTTCGAGCACGGTTTTGTCTGGTTCGAGTGTATCTTGCCTTTACCACGAACTTTTTTCCTTGGTTAACAATAATTGTAGTTTTTCCGATAGCCACGGGTTTTTTCATTTTCTTTCTCCCTCATAGAGGAAATAAGGTGACTAGGGGGTATACTATATATATATGCGTGCTAGAACTCCTTCTAACGACCTATGCCTTCTGTTATCATTTCGAATTGGACGATCCATTAATACAACTCGCAGAGGATTATAAATGGATCAATTTTTTTGGTTTTTACTGGAGATTGGGAATAGATGGACTTTCCCTAGGACCCATTTTATTGACGGGATTTATCACCACTTTAGCTACGTTAGCGGCTTGGCCTGTTACTCGGAATTCCCGATTATTCTATTTCCTGATGTTAGCAATGTATAGCGGTCAAATAGGATCATTTGCTTCTCGTGACCTTTTACTTTTTTTCATCATGTGGGAATTAGAATTAATTCCTGTTTATCTACTTCTATCAGCATGGGGTGGAAAGAAACGTCTTTATTCAGCTACAAAGTTTATTTTGTACACTGCAGGAGGTTCCGTTTTTCTATTAATAGGAGTTTTGGGTATCGGTTTATATGGTTCCAATGAACCGACATTAAATTTGGAAATATTAGCGAATCGATCGTATCCCGTGGCACTGGAAATACTATTCTATATTGGATTTCTTATTGCTTTTGCTGTCAAATCACCGATTATACCCTTACATACATGGTTACCAGACACCCATGGGGAGGCCCATTACAGTACTTGTATGCTTCTGGCCGGAATCTTATTAAAAATGGGAGCATATGGCTTGGTTCGGATCAATATGGAACTATTACCACACGCTCATTCTCTATTTTCTCCCTGGTTAATCATAGTAGGTACAATGCAAATAATTTATGCAGCTTTAACATCTCCTGGCCAACGCAATTTAAAAAAAAGAATCGCCTATTCCTCTGTATCTCATATGGGTTTCATAATTATAGGAATTGGCTCGATAACTGATACAGGACTCAGCGGAGCCATTTTACAAATAATTTCTCATGGGTTTATTAGCGCTGCACTTTTTTTCTTAGCAGGAACGAGTTATGATAGAATACGTCATGGTTATCTCGACGAAATGGGCGGACTGGCTATACCAATTCCAAAGATATTCACGCTATTTAGTATCTTATCAATGGCTTCCCTTGCATTACCGGGCATGAGTGGTTTTGTTGCGGAATTGATAGTATTTTTTGGAATAATTACTAGCCAAAAATATTTTTTAATAGCAAAAATACTGATTACTTTTGTAATGGCAATTGGAATGATATTAACTCCTATTTATTCATTATCTATGTTACGGCAAATGTTTTATGGGTACAAGCTATTTAATGGCGTAAACTCTTATTTTTTTGATTCTGGACCACGGGAATTATTTGTTTTGATCTCTATTCTTCTACCCGTACTTGGTATTGGTATTTATCCGGATTTCGTTCTGTCACTATCAGTGGACAAGGTCGAAGCTATTCTATCTAATTTTTTTATAGAGAATTTTCATGAATAAAAAAAGAAAAAAAATGGAATTGTAACCAAACCCGTTTGGCGTTTGTGAGAACCTTTTGAATCAAGTAGTGGAGTGATTCAAAAGGTTCTCGGCGGTTTCCACTCAGTTTCGTTTATATATATGCGCTGTCCTATGTTTGTGTTCATCAGGCCCTTTCTTTTCTTCAATTTGCAATTCAATTAGATGTGAATTGTTAATTAAATGAACCATAACTATGTAACCCTATTCCTAATAGATTGACCCCGAAATAACATATCCAAATTATAACAAAGCCCATAGAAGCCACAATTGCGGAATTAAAACCTTCCGATTTTTTATTTGTTCGAGTATGGAAATAAATCCCGAATATAGTCCAAGTAATAAATGCCCAAGTTTCCTTTGGATCCCAATTCCAATATGATCCCCATGCCTCATTAGCCCATACTGCGCCTGAAAGAATACCTATGGTTAAAAAGATAAATCCTAGACTAATAATATGATAACTCCAATGATCCAATTGTTGAATTAATTGATACCTGTAATAATTTCTAGCAGAAAAAAAATAAGTATTTAGTAAACCATTGGTTTTTGCATTCATGTATTGTATTTCGCCGAAGGAAAATGACTCAGTTACAGTTCCATTTAATAATTTATTGCTTTTACCAAAAATCCTTATCACTTTTCGAAATGTAATGACTAGAAGAGCTGTGGATAATAATGATCCGCATAAAAGAGCTGCATAGCCGAATACCATCATACTTACGTGCATCATTAACCACTGAACTTGTAGAGCGGGCACTAATATTCCGGATTGATGCATTTTGGTTAACAAACACGAAGTTGCAAAGCCTTGGGTAAAAATGGCACTTGGCGCGGTTATTGCGCTTAAATGATTTTTATGTTTTAAAATCCTATGAATAATGGAGAAACTCCATGACAGAAAGATTAATGATTCATATAAATCACTTAATGGGAAATGCCCCGAATAAATCCAACGAATTACTAATAATCCTGTTAGACAGAAAAGGGTAGCTATCATCCCCTTTTCTGATGAATCATATAGTCCTACGATTTCATCGACTAATAAGGTTATTAAATGAATTGTAATTCCAATTGAAATGACCGAAAATGATATATGAGTTAATATATGTTCTAAAGTTGAAAATATCATAAATAAAAAATGAAATTAAAAGTAAAAAGTGAAAGTCTCTTGAGTATACGGAATGGAAATCGGAAATTCAATTCATTATAGGGCTTTTATATATCTTTTAGAAGATGTTATGCCGCCACTCGGATTCGAACCGAGATGCTCTAGCACTGCTTCCTAAGAGCAGCGTGTCTACCGATTTCACCATAGCGGCTTGCTAGAAATAATAATAACTTATTTTTATTTAATCGTCGAGATTGAAAGACAAAGTTTCAATGAAATACTTTTTATTTTTAGGAAGCATTCAATTATTCAATTGATGAATAAAAACATGTTTCAATAGAGATTGAAACAGTCTCTTTTTTATCGTTTTATTTAGTTATTTAAGGTTTCAGTTTTATTTAACTTAACAATAACATATTCTTTTTCTTTTTTATGGATCACGATCACAATTTAAGCATAATATCCAATAATTCAAAAAATTTTATTTAATTATTTAATTTGCATAACTTTTGTCTTGTGATAATCGTTAGGTTTTTTTCAGTATGAATTTGTCTTAGGGTTTATCAAACCAATTAGGTATTGAGCTATACATATTATATAAAAGAATTTAGATTTCTATTGTCCTACTTCAAAAATTTATTTCTAAATCCGAATTCTAAAAATCGATATTTTTAGATTGATCCTCCCTTTCAAACATAGGATTTTTTTATTACTTATAAATTGCATACTATTCGTATAGAAATTAGAAATACGCCGAAATGGCGAAAGACGCTTTTCTCATTCTCACTTGGAGTGATGATTCAGAAAGTTAAAAAAAAGTATAACTCAAAATTAGTTTCAACAACTCATTGCTTTTGTCTAAAGATTTCAATTTATGCTATAGAATAGCATAGATTGAAATAGAAAAGGAGAAATATAAAAGAAAAAAAAAAAAAAAGAAAAGACAAAACCTTTATTATTGTCTTATTTATAATTTATAAGTTTTATAAGTGGGTGGGTGATGGGGAAATTAAGAATCCCCATCCCGGGAATGAAAAGCATATTCAAATACAAATAAAGGCAAAACTCTCAATTTTTTATTTTTTTATTTGAAAAAAAAAAGTACCAATTCAGTAGCCAAATCCATTGGTTCAAAACAGTAGGGAATGGAAATCATTATTTATTACTTACTTTTTCTATTTCTATTTTTTTTACTTCTATTTTTCTATTCTATATTAAAAAATTGAATCTAAATTCGAAACTAAATCGGCTCGTTTTTGGAGTCAGGTGGATGCGGATTCCAATTATTCCAACGTTTTATTAATTATTTGTCGTACAAAAAACTTTTTGAATTCCCGGTCGAAAGGGATTTCGCTAACGAAAAAGCTTTCAGCGCTGCCCAATATCCCCCCTTTTTCCAAATATTTTTACGAATACGTTTTTTTAATATAGAACTACGTTTTTTTGGAACTGCCATTCAAAAAATAAAAAGTTATTCATTGCAAAAATTGGATGTGAAAGACATCTATTGTCTAAAATGTTTAAAACAAATCTTTTTTTTTTTTTTTTTCAATTCCTATTCCATACAATATCTGAGGCAAAATAATTTGTATTTCGGAGTTATTTGTGATACCTTTCTATCTCTGTCTCTTTTTGGGATGTTCCATTTGTACATAAAAAATACATATCGAACAAGCTTAAGAACCCTTACCTACCTAATAAAAAACTTCAATTTTTTTCTTTTCTAGTAATTGGTTATTAAATGGTTATTAAATGCCATTTATTAGAATAGAACATAATCAATCAATCCCGAATTAAACTCGTTAATTATTCTGAATAAACAAACAAAAATACCTAGTTCTTTTTTTATTAGGCAAAGTTATGGGACATCCGATGATTGATATCAAAATAAAGTACTTCTTTTTTTTTTTGTCCAATTTTTTAGTCTTGATATATGTCCATAAATTTTTGGAATAGGGAATAATAATGGAAATTGGAATTTGCTGCTACGTTTTCCTAAAAATCTTACTTAGTATAAACTTAGTATAAAATAATCCGTTATTTTTTATTTTTCACTTTGAAAATTTGTGAAGTAGTTGAGAAAGGTTCAAACTAACTACGAATAGAAAATTCCATTTTAGTTTCAGTTGCTTTTTTAATACTTTAGTAATCTCTTTTAAAAGAGATAAGAACCGGTGAATCAGAAACAATTAATATTAATTAAGAATAAAAAAATTATTATTTTTATGGAACATACATATCAATATTCTTGGATCATACCTTTCGTTCCGCTTCCAGTTCCTATGTTAATAGGAGTGGGACTTCTACTTTTTCCAACGGCAACAAAAAATCTTCGCCGTATTTGGGCTTTTCCTAGTATTTTTTTGTTAAGTATAGTTATGATTTTTTCGGTCAATCTATCTATTCAGCAAATAAATAGGAGTTCTATCTATCAATACATATGGTCTTTGACCATCAATAATGATTTTTCTTTCGAGTTCGGACACTTTATTGATCCGCTTACTTCTATTATGTCAATATTAATCACCACAGTTGGAATTCTGGTTCTTTTTTATAGCGACAATTATATGTCTCATGATCAAGGATATTTGAGATTTTTTGCTTATATGAGTTTTTTCAATACTTCAATGTTGGGATTAGTTACAAGTTCGAATTTGATACAAATTTATATTTTTTGGGAATTGGTTGGGATGTGTTCTTATCTATTAATAGGGTTTTGGTTCACACGACCTAGTGCGGCAAGTGCTTGTCAAAAAGCCTTTGTAACTAATCGTGTAGGGGATTTTGGTTTATTATTAGGAATCTTAGGCCTTTATTGGACAACGGGTAGTTTCGAATTTCGGGATTTGTTCGAAATATTCAATAACTTGATTTATAATAAGGAGGTTAACTTTTTATTTGTTACTTTGTGTGCCTTTCTATTATTTGGCGGCGCAGTTGCTAAATCCGCACAATTTCCCCTTCATGTATGGTTACCTGATGCCATGGAGGGTCCTACTCCTATTTCGGCTCTTATCCACGCCGCTACTATGGTAGCAGCGGGAATTTTTCTTGTAGCTCGTCTTCTTCCACTTTTCATAGCGATACCGTACATAATGAATCTAATATCTTTTATAGGTATAATAACAGTATTATTAGGAGCCACTTTAGCTCTTGCTCAAAAAGATATTAAGAAAAGTTTAGCCTATTCTACAATGTCTCAATTGGGTTATATGATGTTAGCTCTAGGTATGGGGTCTTATCGAGCCGCTTTATTTCATTTGATTACTCATGCTTATTCGAAAGCCTTGTTGTTTTTAGGATCCGGATCAATTATTCATTCAATGGAAGCTCTTGTTGGATACGCTCCAGATAAAAGCCAGAATATGGCTCTTATGGGCGGGTTAAGAAAGCACGTGCCAATTACAAAAACTGCTTTTTTATTAGGTACACTTTCTCTTTGTGGTATTCCACCTCTTGCTTGTTTTTGGTCAAAAGATGAAATTCTTAATGATAGTTGGTTATATTCACCGATTTTCGCAATAATTGCTTCTTTCACAGCCGGATTAACTGCATTTTATATGTTTCGGATTTATTTACTTACTTTTGAAGGACATTTAAACGTTCGTTTTCAAAATTACAGTGGCAAAAAAGGAAATTCCTTCTATTCAATATCTCTATGGGGTAAAGAAGAGCCAAAATCGATTAAAAAAAGTTTTCCTTTAGTTGCTTTATTAAAAATAAATAATAATGAAAGGGAAAGGACTTCTTTTTTTTCGAAGAAAACATACCGAATGGATACTCATGTAACAAAAATGCCTTTTCTTACTATTTTGCCTTTTTGTCCTACAAAGACTTTTTTTTATCCCCATGAATCGGACAATACTATGCTATTCTCTATGCTTATATTAGTCTTATTTCCTTTGTTTGTTGGAGCCATAGGAATTCCCTTTAATCAAGAAGGAAACAATTTTGATATCTTAGCAAAATTGTTAACTCCGTCTATAAATCTTTTACATCCAAATTCAAATCATTTTTTTGATTGGTATGAATTTTTGCCAAATGCAACTTTTTCAGTTAGTATAACGTTTTTTGGAATATTTATAGCGGCTTTTTTATATAAACCCTTTTATTCATCTTTCCAAAACTGGAATGGACTCAATTTATTTACTAAAAGAGTCAATAATAGTCAAAGGGTTTTGGGAGATAAAATTATCAATTTGCTATATGATTGGTCATATAATCGTGCT